CACTTAATCTTTTTCTATCTATTTTATATATATCAATAAAATTTATATCAATAAAATATAAATAGATTTTTGTCGTTATAAAAGACACTTTTTTATATTTTATAGTAACAATAATAAATTTAGTATGATATAAATAGAACAAAAGAGGAAATAGCAAAGAAACAAAAAGGTTATACAAGGCTATATACAAATCATCCACATTTTTTTTATTTCATTAATTGAATTTTATTTGTTGATTAGGGCGAAGTTCCGTAAAAACCCCCGCCCTTTTTGAAATATCATGAACAGTTCCTGTAGGTTGAGCACCTTTTTCAAGGAAATATAGAATAGCAGGAACATTTAAATAGATTTGATTCTTTATCGGGTCATAAAAACCCACTTTACGAAGATCTCTTCCCTCTCGTCGGGATCGAACATCAATTGCAACGATTCGATAAATGGCTCATTGGGATAGATGAACAATACTCCCCCCCCCCTAGAAACGTATAAGAAGTTTTCTCCTCGTACGGCTCGAGAAAATTATAAATTATGTCTATGTATAGAATCATAATAACAAATAGATCCATAAAATCATCAAATTCATTATATTATTKATTTTAKTTTAAATACTTTTTCTTAGTCTTCCCCCCCCCCCCCCAAAAAAAAAAAATTATTTGTATCCTCATAACTCAAGTTGAATAACTCTCAAATAACTCAAAAGAAACCTTTTAGGTATTAAATTTATTGAGTGGTCTCTAACCCTTTTTGTCTGTCTCCTTTAGAATCTATTTTGATTCTTAAATATGATCTGGTTGTTGAGACAATTGAAAACGGTATTTCCTTGTTCCAGGATCTTTATCTTTGCCTTGAATCATTGGGTTTAGACATTACTTCGGTGATCTTTAAATCGTTTCAAAACGGCAGCAACATACCATTTTTTGTGATTTCTTTCTATCAAAGAATCGTATGAATGGTTGATTCCTACGTAATACACTTTACTTTTGATTTGATCAAAAGAGTTTTACCAATTCCAACAAAATTAACTTTTAAATTTTATCGAATTGGATCCTTTAGATTTATATATCTAAAATATACTTACGAAGTTGTTCCAATTTATTGATCGATACTAACCTTAGATTCTTGCCCTTGAGAAATTAATCAATACGTTCTACTCGAGCTCCATCGTGTACTATTTACATGGCAACACTCTCAAAAATGAGGGTTCCAGTGGAACAGAACAAATGATGTCGAGCCAAGAGCACTTTCGTTCCTATATAATATAAAAAAGTGGTGGATGTAAGAATCCACAGCTGATCATGTCCTTCAAGTCGCACGTTGCTTTCTGCCACATCGTTTTAAACGAAGTTTTACCATAACATTCCTTCAGTTTGGAACCAGTATGTAATTGATTCAATTATGGAATCGTGAATAATCATCGGTTCGGTCGGTACATAATAATCTATACTTTTTTCTTCTATATGAAGAATGGATAATGTATGACGAAGTCTCAACAAGAATTCAATTAATTTAACCCCATTGTTTATAATTTTTTTTTAATTATAACTAACATAACATGAATAAATAAACACGAATAAACAAGTTATTTTGAATCTCTATCTTCAAGTAACGTGATAGGATAAATTCAACAATTTCACACTTCTTAGAGTACCAAGAACTCATAAGAAATCATTAAAAAGATTTAATTGATTGAATAGTTTCCTACCCTATATCATTATTTGCATAAGGTTTTACAGTAAGTACCATTCGCTTTTTATCATCATTAAGAGAAAGATAAATCCATATTGGATTAAACCATCAATGATTAAAAAAAAAAAAAAGACTGATGTAAGGAAAGATTGAAGATTTAGGTTGTTATTTTTTCGTATTTCATATTGTAAAATCAGTAATATTTAACAAATCAAAATTTCGTTTCATATGCGTGTTATTTGAACTCGATTAAATTTGTGAAAAAGATATGATTAATAATAAAAAAAAAAAAAAAAGAAATAAGAATCACATTCTATAACAATATTATACTCTTAAACGGAAGACTGGTCGAAAAGATAATCTTTATTTTGATATATTTTATTATGATATAGATTATGATATAGATATATATTTTAATAGATATATATTTTATTTTTTATTATAGATTAATAAAATGATCGTGGGTCAGGTATGTTCTGGGACGGAAGGATTCGAACCTCCGAATAGCGGGACCAAAACCCGTTGCCTTACCACTTGGCCACGCCCCATTTCTAGTCGACACTAATAAACACTAATATTGGTACTGGTTGTTCGTCAACTCAAGTCTAAATATCTATTATCTATAAAATAGATTACTAGAATTTTTATACATGTAGACGTAGAATTAAACAGAATTTATTGATCATTACATATAATTCAATTAAGATATTGTATGAAAGTATGGTTTATTCTATTCTCTTTTGATTTGAGAATTGAAGGATTTTTGATTGGGTGAGTTCAAATCAAAGAAAGTTTTTTGGTCTATCTTATTTTCTTTTTATTCATTTTTCTTTTCTATGAATAATAACATATTTATAATAATAAAAAACTCAATTTATTAATAACTCAATCAAAATAAATAAAATACAATTATCCTCAAGAACAAAATGTTTGTTATGCTTAATATATTTAGTTTGATCTGTATCTGTCTTAATTCTGCTCTTTATTCAAGTAGTTTTTTCGTCGCCAAATTGCCCGAGGCCTACGCTTTTTTAAATCCAATCGTAGATTTTATGCCAGTAATACCCCTGTTTTTTTTTCTCTTAGCCTTTGTTTGGCAAGCTGCTGTAAGTTTTCGATGATATCTTTAATTTAATAATGTCTAGACAAATTCATGATTTATTGAAAAAAAAAAAATTCAAAGAAAAGAATTGATAAGATCAGATAAGTCTTACACCCTCAATTCAAATATTGAAATTCTTGTACAACCGCGAAAAATCTGGATCACCCCACTTTATTTCTTGGTGTCAAAATAAAAAATCAAAATAGTAGGGTATGCGGTATAAAAACGGAGAATCTATTCTCTTTTTTACTAAAAAAAATCTTGGAGATTATGTAATGCTTACTCTCAAACTATTTGTTTACACGGTAGTGATATTCTTTGTTTCTCTCTTTATTTTCGGATTCCTGTCTAATGATCCAGGACGTAATCCTGGACGTGAAGAATAAAAGATAAGGTTTTTGTTTTCCTTGATTGATTTTTAAATGTTCTTAGTAGGATTTTATCTATTACACATTTTTTACTATTAAAAATAAAAAGAGCTCGCGAAAAATTCGAAAGAAAATACCAAGTCATCAACAAAAACGGAAAGAGAGGGATTCGAACCCTCGGTACGAAAAACTCGTACAACGGATTAGCAATCCGACGCTTTAGTCCACTCAGCCATCTCTCCTCCCAATTGAAAAAGGATAATACTATGTTACATTATAAAAAATAAGGATTGAAAGAGCCCTTCATAATATTTTTTTTCATCCGAGAGTGCTTTTTAGTTCCACGGCCCGGCTAAGTACTGACCAGGCCGGGCCCGCCATTTATTGTTCCAACGAATCATAAATAATTTTTTTTTATTTGAAAACTAAAATACTTGCTTGTTATTACGATTGGAAACATAAAAACTCTTTTGATTTCTATGATATAGAATCAAATGATATCGAATCAAAGTGTCGTTTCTTATCTTAATTCTTAATTTTTTATATTTATTCTTTATTTTCTTTATTCCTTTTATTTTAGTAAAGTAAATAAATTATTTTAGTAAAGTAAATAAATAACAAAAAGGGAGCTGTGGATTCTTGCACAATACATTTTCATGTATGTTATGGCTTAAGTAGTTTTGTCGAGACGTCTAGGTCAAAAACCTCCGGCAAAAAAACACTTGTTATTTAGTTTTAGTTATTGAAATTTAATGAATTCTCTTTTCCGAATCTCATTGGGTTCTCTGATACAACACGTAAACGCTCTAATTTTCATGATTATTTTATGATCCTATCCTTTCTTTTTACTCTTTTAACTTTTTATTACGACCCATTTTCTTGTTCGACAAAAGGTTCATTTATATACAATAATCGGATTGTAGCGGGTATAGTTTAGTGGTAAAAGTGTGATTCGTTCTATAATCCTTTATATAGTTAAGGGGTCTTTCGGTTTGATTAATATTTCATTCCGACCAAAAACTTTATTTCTTAAAAGGATTTAATCCTTTACCTCTCAATGAAAAATTCGAGGAAGAATATACATTCTCGTGATTTGTATCCAAGAATCAATTAAAAATTGAAAAATTGGATTATGAGATTACGAAACATAATTTTTTTTTTTTTATTAGATCAATACTTCTAATTGAATAAGTATGAGTAAAGGATCCATGGATAAAGATAGAAAGTGGCTTTCTAATCGTAACTAAATCTTTAATTTGGAATTTGTATTACGGAAATTGAAGCAAAATGGCTATTAAACAATGACTTTGGTTTACTAGAGACATCGACAAATTTTTTTAGCTCGGTAGAAACAAAATGCTTTTCCTAAGGATTCTCTCACATAGAAATAGAGAACGAAGTAACTAGAAAGGTTGTTATAATATAATCCCCCTCTTTTCTATAGGGATCGTCTAGAAAGCGGGTTGTTCTGAATACATTCAGACAGAAAAGCTGACATAGATGTTATGGGTGGAATTTTTTTTTTCGTTCATGTCTTAATATAGGAATTTATACATCTTCCATAAAGGAGCCGAATGAAACCAAAGTTTCACGTTCAGTTTTGAATTAGAGACGTTAAAAATGATGAATCAACGTCGACTATAACCCCTAGCCTTCCAAGCTAACGATGCGGGTTCGATTCCCGCTACCCGCTTTTACTTTATTTTTTTATTAAATTAATAAGAAATAAGAAAAAAATAGAATTAAATATTTTGAGATTTTTATTATTTTATAAAAAATTTTATGAATATAATTAATGTAATGCATCATTGACTTGAATACGGAATTCCCGGAATTGGTTCAAC